TTGCTTCTCAATTGAATATAGAATTAAGACAGCAATCCATACAAGTAGCGGGTTGGTTACCTGCGCAGAAGTATAAAGATCTTCCTTCTTTGGGCAAAGGAGTTTATGTCTGTGGTGTGAACCCTTTTTTAAGCCGTACAGCAACCACTTTACTAAGACGGGACAATTGTGAATTAATTGTAGCTCCTTTCCCGATTGGACCGGACGGGACACGGGCTTGGATTGAAAAGATTTGTTCTGTTTTGGAGATTGAACCCCAGGGTCTAGAGCAAAGAGAAGAACAGATTTGGCAAAGTTGCAAGGATTATCTTGATTTGGTACAGGGAAAATCCGTCTTCTTCATGGGAGATAACTTGCTAGAAGTCTCTTTAGCAAGATTATTAATCAGATGTGGAATGATCGTTTATGAAATAGGCATTCCATATATGGATAAAAGATATCAAGCTGCTGAATTAGCACTTTTACGTGATTCCTGTAGAAAGAAGTGTATACCAATACCACGAATTGTGGAAAAACCAGACAATTCCAATCAAATACGGCGTATGCGGGAGTTACAACCTGACCTGGCCATCACGGGAATGGCTCACGCGAACCCATTAGAGGCAAGAGGAATTAGTACAAAATGGTCCATTGAATTTACTTTTGCTCAGATTCATGGATTTTCCAATGCAAGAGACGTGCTTGAATTAATTACCCGTCCTCTAAGACGGAATGAAAATTTAGAAAACTTAGATCGGGCTACTCTGGTGAGAATTAACAAACAAGAAGATCCATCGGAACGTCAACACTAACATATTTCATAATCCTTGGAGACATACAGGAAATGATTCTATTCCACTTTTCCCTTTGATTCAAGTTTGTTTTTATGATCAATACTTTTGACATTCATTTCTCTTCCATTCCTGAGAAAAAGAGAGGATCCATCGAATCTCAAGTATGGTTTTTCACCAATCGAGTTCAAAAACTCAGTAGACACCTCGGGACACATAAAAAAGACTATTCCTCCCAAAGGAGTCTGCGGAAACTTTTGATCAAACGGAAGCGACTTCTTCTTTACTTATACAATAAAAAGAAACTTGGTTCCAAACCAAACTAATTTGTTTATCATAAGTTTTCATTGTTTATCATAAGTTTTCATTGTTTATCATAAGTTTTCAACTTAATTTATAAGGAATTTAATCTATTAAAAAAAACAAAAAAAATGGCTGTTCCAAAAAAACGGAAATCTGGGAATAACAAAAAGCTTTGGCGAGCAAAAGCATTGAAATTAAAAAAAATCCTTAGTAATTTTAAGATTATCGATCATATGTATTCTAAATATCAAGGGTTCAAAAAGTCATTAAAACAACAAAAATAAAGAGATAAAATTTTATTAAAAGATGATTAAAAAAAAAAATAGAATATTATTTATATAAAATAGAATATTATATGGAGAATAAATGGCTCATTCAGTCAAAATTTATGATACATGCATTGGTTGTACGCAATGTGTACGAGCATGTCCTACTGATGTTTTAGAAATGGTCCCTTGGACCGGTTGTAAGGCTAAGCAAATAGCCTCTGCTCCACGAACAGAAGATTGCATAGGTTGTAAAAGATGTGAATCTGCTTGTCCAACAGATTTTTTAAGTGTACGTGTTTATTTAAAAAACGAAACCACTCGTAGTATGGGACTAGCTTATTAAGTAAAAACTTATAAAGAAACAGTCTTTAAAAAGTTTGTTTATCCAAGGTGAAAAAAACATCTATGTAAAAAGATGTTTTTTCACCTTGGATTACTTTCTTTTTCAATTAACCATTATAAATGAACCATCCATAACTATGAAAACCTATCCCTAAAAGATTGACACCAAAATAGCATATCCAAACAAACAAAAATCCAATAGAAGCTACAAGTGCTGGTTTTTTACCTTTCCACCCTTTATTCAATCTTATATGAATATAGATTGCAAAAATTAGCCATGTTATTAACGCCCAAATTTCTTTTGGGTCCCAATTCCAATAAGATCCCCAAGCTTCGTTAGCCCATACTGCTCCTGAAAGAATACCTATAGTTAAAAGGATAAAACCGATAAATAGTGTATAATAACCCAATTGATCTAATTGTTGAATTAGTTGAAGTTTACGGAAATTTTCTACTAAAAAAGGAAAATAACTTTTCTCTTTTTTTTCTACACTAATAGATAAAGAAAATTTTTCCTTTGAACTCAAAATTAAGAGAGCAATAGAAGCTAAAGATCCACATAAAAGAATTATATATGCAAGTAATATTATAATGACATGCATCATTAACCAATGAGTTTGTAAAGAAGGTACTACCGTTTCGGTTTGTTGCATTTCTTTAGGAAGAACTAAAGTAGCAAACCCGTGAGTAAACATAGCGCTTGGTGTTGTAATTGCACTCAACCAACGAATATTAGGATTTAAAACTTCCAGAATAATCTGGATCAAACATGAATTCCATGAGATAAATATTAAAGATTCATATAAATTACTTAATGGTAAATGTCTTGAGGAAAACCAACGAATTATTAATACTATCGTTAAACAAAAAAAAGTAAAAATTAAGCCTCTTTTCCCAGAAATTCTTAGTTCTTTTACTGGGTAAAAAAAGATTCCCCCAAAAATAAAAGCAATTACTAAAATTAGAGAAAAATAGAATTGATTGAATATTTGTTCTAAAGTTACAAATAACATAGGTCCTCCTTAACTAAAAAAAAAAAAAACTAACATATTTAAACTGTTGAACTAAATAGTAGGTTTTGCCGCCACTCGGACTCGAACCGAGAAGCTCAAGCACTGCTTCCTAAGAGCAGCGTGTCTACCTATTTCACCATGGCGGCTTATTTCTATATTAAATAGAAATAAATAGAAAACTATTGAAAAATTTTTTTCATTATAAAAATACAAAAATATCCAATTAGATATAGATTCATTAAAAAATAAACGGAGCCTGATCTAGATGGTCGTTGATATCACGGAGTGTTTAAGTCGCAGGTTCGACTCCTGTTGCTCTGATCTAATTTAATAAACACAAAAAAGGGGGGAGGGAGATAGTATGTTTGGATACTAGACATTTTAGTATCCAAAACAATAAAAAAAGAAATAGAAAACGAACAGTTCGAAGCAAATTGTTGTATAAAAACAACTCAAATATAAGTTTTTATCTTTTCTTTTATCAATCAATATATTGAATATAACACTTTTTTGTCAAGCAAAAAATACTCTAAAAATAGAATTACAACTTTTTAAAATAAACAAAACATACGTATTCTCCAAATAGAATTACGACTTCCATCAGCCGTATTAAACCAATATCTATTCATGCAAAGAAGATCCTCTAGACGATAACTAGGCCAAAGAGTTTGTTTCATTTTTATTTTCGACTCTAAATATATATTTTTAGTAATTTTTTGATTAAAATGAAAATTATCTTCAACGTTTTTTTTTTTCGGTTTTTTACAATTCAAACGATTTAATATACGAAATTCCCTACGACGTTTTGGAAGAAAAATATCTTCAAGAAAGAAATTGTTAAGTTTCAAAAAAGATTCAGTCACTTGTTTCTCTAAATTTTCTTTAGGAAATAAAAATGAAATATTAATAAGTCTTCGTCTTAAAACTTTTTCCATAGGTAATTGTGAAACAGGTTTGATTACTCTTTTTAGTATTATATTTTTTATATCTTTATTACGAAAATCTAATTTTTTCATATCATGTGTAAATAAGAAAAATTCAATAGGCATATCTTGAAAATATATATTAACAAAAACTTTTATTCTTTTGGGATCATTTGCCATTTTTCGTAAAATAGAAAATTGTTTAATCAAATTGGTATAAGATATTTTCATACTTTTCCAATACAAAATTTCTTTGTGTAAAGTTTTAGCAAATAATCTGTACATGTCATCATCACGCTCTTCATTTATGAAATCATCATCTTTTTGATCATCAATTAAATCTAATAACTTCTGTAAATGTTGTTCTCGGCGTCTATACTCGTTATTTGTAATTTTTTTCTTTTTTTCTATTAAAATTTCCTCAAGTATTGCTTGTTTTTCTAACGTATTACTTATATTTAATGTTGTTTCCTCTTTAATTTCTTTTTTTTTCTCGTTTTTTTTAGGTTCTTTCGCTTGTTTTTTATTTTTGGAACAAAAATAAGATGCAAGATACTTTCGTTTTTCGATTTTTTTATCTATTATTTTGTCTAATAATTCTTGCTCTGCTTTACTTTCGATCCAATTTTGTCTTATTGTAGATATTTCGGCACATTTATAACCAAACCTTTTTTTTAACAATTTTCTTTTTTTTTCTTGTTTTGTTAATCGTTTTTGTTGTGCTGCCAAAATTTCTAGTTCTTTGTGTATACTTTCTTTTTTCTTTTTTACATCTATACCATCCTTTTCTGCTTTCTTTAAAAGTCTTTTTTTTTGTATTAATTTTTTTTTTTTTGCTTGTTCTTGTCTCCATTTTTGAATGAAAAAGGCACGTTTCTGTAGTTTTATGAATTCAAAATACACTCGTTCCTGTGTTGATAACAATTTTTTTCTTTTACTCAGTAGCTGTATTGACGGCATATTATTGCATACTTCCCAGAAACGGCATCTTTTTCGTCTACAAAAAATCCAATATCTTATAAAAAATATCTCAAACTCTCGTTTTTCTTGTTCTGTTTTTGTTTCGGAAATAAAATGAAATTTCAGAATTCCTTCGAAATGTGTGAATAATTCATTATTGATTTTGTTTGATAATTCATTTAAAAATTCTTCAGTGTCTTGAAAACCCATCTTATAATTTAAGATAGAATCAGAAAAAGATTCTTTTGGTGAATACAACCCAATTCTTTTTTTTTCTAAAAAAAACCTAGAAATCTCTTTTTTATTGAAATCAAGATAATCATATGCTAAAAGATTCAATCTATAACGTTTATTTAGCTTAAACAGAATTTTTTTTTTGTAAGATGTAAGCATCAAAGCATTTTTTTCTATTTGGTCTTCTTTGAAATTTTTCTTTTTTATTTTCCATTGTTGACTAACCTTACTTCTCCATAAATTAGGTTCTATATAAGACCATAAGAATTCTGAATTTAAATCGTAACGATCATAACAATTTATCCAATGTTTCCAATTCTTTTTCTTATATTGTTGAGGTTCTTTATATCCGCTTTTTGGATCTAATAAAAATTTTTTTATGTTTTTTTTAATGAATGGATACGACGAAGTTTTTGTTTCAAAAAACTGTGTTAAAATAGATTTATCTTTTGTTACACAACGCCATATATCAAGGAAAACATATGCTTGAGAAAGTCTCTTATCATGAGTAAGACAAAAAAGGTTTACTACTTGCTTTCTATTGAAAAAAAATATTCGTTTAAAAATTATTATCAGAGGTCTTGTGAAATAAATCCTAGATAAATAAATAAGATTTTTCAAAAAATAAAAAAAAACATCTCTATAAATATCAAAAATTTGATCAAATTTTTGCAAAAAAAAGAACCAATTTTTGATTAGTGGCCCATTTTTTGAAATGTTGTTTTTTTTTGAGTTTCCCGTCAAAGATGATTGCTCTAATTGCTTATTCTTATTAATTATTTTTCTTCTTAAATTATCTATTTCGTTTTGTATAGCATATGATTCATGATATTTTTTTTGAATGTCTTCTTTTAAACAATTGAGACTATTTTTTATTTGAATTATCCAAGTATCATGATCTAGATGACTCGATTTTTGGATATTTTTTTCTGAAAAACATTCGTTCTTGTTCTTAGACCAAATTTGATTTAATCTTTTTTGAGAATGGATATTTGTTTCTTTCGAGTAAATACTTTTAATTTGATCTTGAACTCTTTTTATATTCGAGAAGAAGTTTTCTTCTTTAAAAAACGGAAAGGTTAAACTAAAATCTACTGAAAGTTCCGAAAGTTTCTTCTTTATTTCTACTAAAAGCGGTTGCCAAAAAGCGAGTGTTCGTACCTTATTACCATAAGGGGTATACACTTCATATCCTCCTATCGACATATAGGTAGGTTTAACTCTATGACTGGTATCCAACGGTTTATGCCAAGGTTTTAAACGAAAAGGATTCAAAATTTTGATTTGAAAACCATCTTCCCACCATTTGCCTGGACGGCTTTCTTCAGAAAATTCTATACCGTCAAAGGTACAATTTATATAAATTTCCTGAGAAAGTTCTTCCCAGTCTTCTTGAAATTCTGGAACTTGTAATAATAAAATGCGACCGATATTTTTAATACCAATCAATAAAGGTAATACTAGTTTTCTTCTCAAGAAAGCTTGAGCTATTAATAAAGGTCCCCTAATTCTATGAAACACATGATGATCCAATTTAGCTAAATTTGCATAGTATTTTTTTTTATACACGGATATTCTTAGGTTTTTCACTATTTTTGATTGTTTATCCATAGCTGATGGATTCAATCTTTGAATAAACTTATTATTTATTTTTAAAAAGACTTGAACAACCATTTTACATAAACTTCTAATACGGAAATTTAGAATCGAAACCAAAATTATCTGAAAGTCTATCTTTCTATTTATATAGGACTTGTTTTTCATTCTACAAACCACAGGAGAATGTATTTGTTTTTTTAAAGATCTAAAATTCAGACGAAAAGGTTTAATAGATCTTCCTTTTCGAGATCTTATGCTTCCTTTAAACATGTATAAACGATTATTACACGAAGCATGTTTAGCTCTGACAAATAATTCTGTATCATCGCCATATTCGTCTTCATAATATCCTACGTTTTTTAAAGGAGCTGCGCGAAAATCTGATTTATTTGTTTGTTCTTCGTATAAAAAATCTTGAATCAAATCAGATTCCCATTGAGGTAGTTCTTTTCGAACTTCACTTTCTTCAATTTTTTGAAAAGAAGGGGTAGACGAGTTCATCTCTTTGTTTTGTATAGAATTAAGTTCTATGTCTTTACTTTTATTTGTTTCTTTGAGTTTTTCTTCCTCAATTATTTTCGATTCTAATTTTTCAAAATAGATAAAAACTAAATGCCTATTTTTATCTTTCAAAACTAAAAACAAATTGATAATGTTTTTATAGGGAAAGTTTTTATCATTAATTTGTTTATAAAGAAGCTTGAACAGAAAATATGTGTAAACCTTATTACGATTCATTTGTGATATAGTTTTTATTACTATATTTTTTTCTTTCTTTTTGTTTTCAAAAAAAGGATCTTTACAATTGAAATATTTCCATTGCGAAAAAGATTCAATATTAGGAAATATTGAACGAACATGATCGAAAGAAAAGTAGTTCCAAGGCATTTTCTCGTTTTCTTTTTTTGAGTCCATAAAAATAAGCTTAATATATTCGTTCTCTTTTTCAAGCGAAGAACTACAAATATTTTTAATACCATAAAAATAGCTATGAAAAACTATATTTTTTGACTTTTTTATGTAATATACATATGAGTTTTGCAAATTTTTTCTCTTTTGATAATCAGAAAAATCTAACAGATCAAAAAATGTTCTACTTTTTATCATCTGTTCTTTTTTTTGTTGTTCTTCAACAATAATTTGTTCAATTAAGTCTTGTTCAGTTTTTTCAAACCGAAGAATAAAACGAGTTTTTACTGTATCATAAAAATCTAATTTTTCTTTTATTCGTCCCATAGCAAGAAGAAGTCTTTCTTCAGGTGTGATTTCTTCTTCTTCAGGAAACATTTCGAAAGTAATTGAATCCCTTCCTTTTTGTATTTCGTAAACATTTTTATACTCTTTTTCCTGTAGTTCTTTTTTCTTCAATCTTTTTTCTAATTTATTCCATAAAATTTCTATTGCTCTTTCTTCTTTTCGCTTTTTTCTTTCCTCGTTATATACTTTCCCAAATGCTTTCCATCTTGTCATCGATAATTTTTCTACTAGTTTATAATATTTCATTAACAAACGAGATGATTTACAAAGTAAAGGATCTTCAAATTCTTGAAAAGTTTCTCCTCGAGAGAGTGTTAATTGTATTTTTTTTTCCAATGCTTCTTTCTTTGTACTTCCCGCGCGTTCCTGGATCCACATTTTTCTTTTTTTAGGCCAAAGTATAGTTTTTTCTTTTATCAGTTGGTATACACGTTGGAGAACGAATTTGATCATAGTTGGTTGAAAAGTTAAAGCCCAATCATAGACTCGAATTGGCTTAACTGTAACTGTATATCTTTTTTGGTCTTCTTCTCTCGCTAGAGTTTCGGCTTTATTTATTCTATTTACTCTATTCCTAAATTCTTTCCATAAAACATTTTTTCTATTTTTCAAATTATTTGTCCATATTTTATCATTATGAGAATAAGTTTTTTTTAAATCTTCTAAATTTTTAGCTAAGATAAATTTCGTTGGTAATAATGTAAAACAAAGCTTTTCTTTACCGTCACTATAGCAGTGACCAAAAAAGTATTGGGATACTCGGTCTTTTAGAAAAGGTAAGAAACTTACGCCAGGTTTTATGTATGTATTTCGTATCCATCTCTGATAATTAAAAAATAAAACAGGCCACTCCAAAGGCCATAATTTTTTCCATTTTGAAAAAGTATTTTTTTGGACTAAACTATCTTCTTTCTTTTTTTCTAAAGATGTACCTTTTTCAAGGTCCCATACTAAACTTTGATCTGTTTGTTCGTTATCATTTTTTACCCAAGAGAAATTTGTTCGCCACGGATAGATAGAGCATGGTATTCGTACTGATCCTAGGAAACAATAGATATAACAAAAAAAAATTAGACCACAAAATCTTTTTATTTGATAGTTTGTATATGTACTTTTGTTCAAACGGATAAATAGCAATTTTATAAAATGAAGCAAAAGTAAATTACTCCCAACATAGCCACAAAAAACACAAAGAACAAAAACAAAATTAGAACTATATCTAAAAAGAAAAACATTAATAAGTCTTGTTAATGTCGAATTGCCAAAAATAACAGGGTTAAGCAATTGAATAAGACATCCATCTATAAAAAAAGTACAGTTTTTTTGCAATGAGCAAAAAACAGTTTGTATTTCCCGTTTTTTTGTATAAAAAAAAAAACGGGAAACTAAGTAAGGCAAAACTACTAAAGATATTAAATGAGGTTTTATTAATGTTTGGTAAAATGGAGCATAATAGATAGATAGATATATTAAAAATTGTCCTGCAAAAGATCCACTAACAAAGACTTTGCCTTCTGGGATTCCGATAAAAAGAAAAGTTCTTAAAGAGAATAAAAAGTTTGGACCAAGAGATAAAGTTGATAAAAATCCGTACAATATTCCAATCGTCACGTTTTTTGGAACAGCCAT